AATTGAAGATCTAGTTACGATTGGAAATACACTTTTATTTTGTATCTTCATCCATAGATCCTTTACTCATACTCATTCAATTGGAAGATTTGATCCAATTGAAATAAAAAAAAATTATGCTTCGCGATTCCATAATCCCATTTTGTATTCAATTTCGAATTGACCCTTGGATATAAATCGTGAGAATGTATAGTCTTCCTCAAATATGCTATTGAGGGAAAAAGGATTCAACCTTTTCAATTTAAGAAATAAAGTTTTTTGATCTTGATCGGAATATGAAAAAACCGAAGGATCCCTTAACTATTTAAGTTATTAATCAAACGAATCGCACTTTTACCACTAAACTATACCCGCTACATATCTCCATTATTATATATGAATGAACCTTTTGTCGAACAAAGGAATGAGCAAAGGAATTAGATACAATTAAGATAGCATCAGACTCATGAAAATTCTAGTGTTGGCACTTCGTCCCGCTGGAGGTACTTGAAAAAAAAAAATAGGCGAAGAATAGAAAGCAGCTTATTTAAATAAAACTTGACTTGATCATACTTGATCCTAATTCATAATATAATGAAATAGAATTTATATATATATACAATATATAATCAAATTAAATATATATATATAATTAAATATTTAAATATAATTATATATAATTTATAATTAATATAATAAAATGAAATAAAATGAAAAGTCATCTTTTTCATTTGCTAGAAGTCATTACTGACATTCCGAATCTAGGGATTTATTAAAGATGGACCATAAAAATGATGAATTCCGCATTTCGTTTTTCGTTTTCAACTTCCCCTTCAACTGCCAGATCCTATGAATTTGGGGATCAATCGGATCAATTGGATTTCAAATGTTCAAATAAAATAAAGCTTGTCCCTTGAACAAGTAAATGAGTTATGTTATATATGTTATAACATATGTGTGTTTCATTTTTGATATTGTTTAATATTATTTGATATTGTTTAATATTAATTGTTATATGTATGTGTTCTTTTCCGGTTAGTAATTAAGTAAATTGAGAAAAAAATACTTATATTTATATACTTAATAAGAATGATAAGAATGTGAAAAATATTCTTTCATATTCATATTCTTATTCTATAGTATTCTTATTATTAGTATAGTATTAATAATACTAATCACTAAGAAATGGCACTTCTATCATAGGACTGGGGATAGACATTTTCTTTGTTGCTTCAATAACAACCAAGAATTTTGGATTTGATATCAAATCATACATAATTAAATTGTTTGATCTATGAAATGATTTATCAGAACAAAAAAAGAAATAATGTAATGGCCCGGCCAGTACTTAACCAGGCCGGGGGAATGAACCTTTCTTACAAAATTAAAGAAATGAAGTAAGGGATTCTGTCTATATCTATTCTATCGGGGATAAGATCTCTGTTTCGAATCATTATCTAAATTGAATTACTGATCAAATTCGTAGATATCTTATCCATTTTTATATAGAATTTCAAATTTGTTTTGAATATATTTGAATAATATATTATTTCTATTATTTTTATATTATTATCGTTACTTTATCCTATCTTATAATAAATTATTACTAATAAATAATGAAAAAAAGAAAACGAAGTTTTTTTTGTTTCAATCTTTTTACTTCACATCATATAAAAAAAATGCAATTTTGAATTGGGAGAGATGGCTGAGTGGACTAAAGCGGCAGATTGCTAATCCGTTGTACGAGTTATTTGTACCGAGGGTTCGAATCCCTCTCTCTCCGTTCCCTCTGATCACTTCAGACTTTCAAATTGGAAAAAATGGGATCCTTTTTTTTTTTTCATCATAGGTAAATGTTAAATGTATGGAATATAAAAAAAAAATAAAGAAAACTCAACATTTTTTATTCCTCACGTCCAGGATTACGGCCCGGATCGTTAGATAAGAATCCGAAGATGAAGAGAGAAACAAAAAATATCACTACTGTGTAAACGAAGAGTTTGAGAGTAAGCATTACACAATCTCCAAGATTATTTTTTTTGGGAAAAAGGAAATAGATTGCCTATTTTTTATCACATACGTTATTTTGGCATAACACCCCAAAAATGAAGTCTTTTCTTGAATCTTGAAAAAAAAGTAATTTTCAACAAATTTCTTTCTACTTTGTAATAAGGTAATAAGAAAAGAAAGGTTAAGAAAAGAAAGGTTCTGATTCCTTCATTACCAAAAATGTTTGGCCATATCCGTTATTGGGTATTGTGGGTTCTTCGAAAGTCCTTGTTTACTGGAATGTAAGAACGAGGAAATAAGTTGATCCAAATTTCTCACCGCGGTCATTCAATTCAATATACAAGAATTTCTATTTTTGAATCGAGGGTTCATAATATAAAACTTATCTGATCTTATCAATTTTTATTTTAGAATTTATTTTTTCGAATAAATCATGAATTATGCAGAGTATTCAAAATTTTATCGAAAACTTACAGCAGCTTGCCAAACAAAAGCTAATAGAAAAAATAGTAGAGGTATGACAGGCATAAAATCTACGATTGGATTGAAAAAGGCATAAGCCTCCGGCAATTTAGCGAAGAAAAAACTACTCGAATAAAGGGTGGAATTAAGACAGATACAGATTAAACTAAAGATATTAAGCATAACAAACATTTCATTCTTGTAGATTAGAAAATTGGATTTTGGTTGAGTTCTTTTTATGAAGGAAAAATAAAAAGGCGGGTCAAAAAATCCTTCTTTTTCTTCGAACTCTCCCAAATCAAAAATCTTTCCTTTCATTCTCAAATGAGAATACAAGGAATTATAGTTTCGTACAATATCTTAATTGAATTTTATGTAATGATCAATAATTTGATCAATAATTTTTTGTGATTCTATATTTACATGTGTTGAATCCTAGCAACAATGTATTTCATATGTATTTGGGCTGGGATTGACGAATGACCAATACCAATATTAGTCTTTATTAGTGTCGAATATAAATCTAAATGGGGCGTGGCCAAGCGGTAAGGCAACGGGTTTTGGTCCCGCTATTCGGAGGTTCGAATCCTTCCGTCCCAGATCGTCTCCATCAGAAACGAAAGATTCTTCTCTTTAACAATTTTCTGTTTAATCTTGCTTGGATATTGGATATATATAATGTGTGACCCAACCCCTTCTTTGTTCTGAATTCAATGTACGGGTAGAAATCCAAATATTTCTTTGAATTTTGAATTCAAAAAAGAATTGGAGGTGGATCATTCCCATTCAGAGTATGCTCATACTCATATTCATATTGAAGTTAGTTACTTAGGGAAACCTTGTGTTCCATACCCGTGAAATGGGAATTCGCACATGGTGCATTCTTAATTGAAATAGAAAAAAAACCTTTTTTTCTATTCCATTCCCCAAGGAAAGCCTAAAGAAAATAAATGGTGTATCCCAATTCCACACTTTATGTGGAGACTAAAGATTCCGTAGTTTTTTGTATTAATTGCATTTCATCGTTCGTCTAAAAACTTCTAAGGAAAAAATAGGAAAAATAAATTGATCTGGATCCCATTTTCTTTTTTTGTATTTTAGCTTATTCAATTGAATAATTGGAAATCAATATAATGTAATGATTGGATGGATGAAAATTTATATATTCCATTTTTACGGAATTGGAGGAAAGATTCTTGAATCTGAAGTAAAACAAAATAGGTCTGTATGCTGTATAATAGATATTATGTAGTATTATTGTATTGTTCTATTTCAGTAACAGCAGCCCCTTCTCTTGGTTAAGTCAAAAGGATCTGTGATCCTTTAAATATCCATGATTACTCCCAGTAACAATTGTTCGTTGTATATGATGGATATGAAAAGATTAGATTTCTCTTATTCTTGATTCTGATTTTCTCTTTCAGATGAAAGAAAGAATTTGGAATCTTCATTTTTGTGAACCCTTGGTACTTGAATAAGTGTGAAAAATCTATATTATAGAGAGACTTCCGACCTTTTCGAGTCATCGGAATAGCTTATAATTTGGTTACTAACTTATTTTGTTCCGGAATTGCAAATCTATTCTATTATTCTATTAAGTAAAGGCCTTTACTTTTTCATTTATGTATTCGAAAAAAAAGGGGGGGATGATCCTTTTTATGATTCATCATCCCGAACAATCTGTTGAAGATGTAAATAAGACTTAAGTAAACGCGTTTATTCGTCTTTTTTAGAAATCTGTTTCATTTGAGCCAATGACTATTCATGATTCCATATTGAATCAATTCCATACCGGTTCGAAATTTAATCAGAGGAATGTTATGGTAAAACTTCGTTTGAAACGATGTGGTAGAAAGCAACGTGCGACTTGAAGGACATGATTCGTTGTGGATTCTTACATCCACCATTTTCTATAGGAATGAAGATGCTCTTGAATCGACATAGTTTGTTCTGTTCTTGCTAGGAACCTAATTTGTGTTGGGTTGGTAAATAGGAATAGTACATAATGGAGCTCGAACAAAAAGTATTGATTCATTTCTCGGGGGGAAGAATCTAGGGTTAGTAACAATTAATAAGTTAGACCAACTTTGTAAATATATCCTCAATATCGAAATCGAAGGGTCAAAATTCGAACAAGTTTGAAATAAAATAAAAAAGTCAAATTTGTCGAAATTGGTAAAACTTTTTCGATTAAAATGAAAAGTGTATTATAATAAATCTTTCGTATTATTCATAGAAAGAAATAACAAAAAACAAAAGGTATGTTGCTGCCATTTTGAAAAGGAATAAGGATCACCGAAGTAATGTCTAAACCTAATGATTTTACAAAGTAAAGAGAAAGGATTCCGGAACAAGGAAACACTATTTTCAATTGTCTCAATAATTTTATTTAATTTGATTATAATGAAGAAGAAAAATAGATTCGAGACGAGACAAACAAAAGAGGTTAGAGACGACTCAAGAAATGTCTAAAGAGTTACCTTCGCACTTTTTCAGAATTGCCCAACTTGAGTTATGAGTACGAATGATATTTCTTTTTTTCTGTATCTGTAAGTAAGAACAAAAAACGACTCAAATTATAACTCAAATTATAGTCGACTTCATGATTTTATGGATCTATTTGCCATTATATACAGAATATACAGAAATATTAGAATCATTTTTTCTCGAGCCGTATGAGGAGAAAGCCTCCTATACGTTTCTAGGGGGGGTATTATTTATCTACATCTATCCCAATGAGCGATCTATCGAATCGTTGCAATTGATGTTCGATCCCGAAGAGAAGGAAGAGATCTTCAAAAAGTGGGTTTTTACGATCCGATACAGAATCAAACTTATTTAAATGTTCCTGCCATTCGTTATTTCCTTGAAAAAGGTGCTCAACCTACAGGAACTGTTCATGATATTTTAAGGAAGGCAGAATTATTTAAAGTTAAAGAAAGACCTTCATAAAGAAAAAAAAAAAACAAAATTTCTTTTAATAAATAAAAAAGAAAAGGTAACTAGTATCTATTTTGGGCAATTAGTTACTCAAAATTTGCTCTTTTCTTGTTGTATTCATACTTTTTCTCCACTTTTTCCTTATTTTTTTTCATCTAAATTTCTTATTTATGTTGTGCCAATCCAACACGAATTCTTATTTGATTTACTTAATACTTAAATACAATACTTAATTAATTATTAATTAAATGGAATTTGTTTTCCATTCATATTGACAATGTTGTATCGAACAAATATAATTCGATCGTAGATAAGCGGATCTGTTTATTCCGACCCCTAATTTGGTTTTCCTTTACTTCAGTCAAATGATGGGTTTGCCGAATTTACTGTTATACATATGCAAGATGTATTTTCTTAACGAAAATCAAAAATTTTGAGAAAATGGGCGGTCTGTAAATTTTGATATTTCTATTTGGAATCCGTTGTTTTTTATTTTGGAATCCGATCCATTCATTTTGCTATTTTGGTGTTTAGAATTGATCATAAAATCTTTCCTCTATTTCTTGTTAGTTCAATGTTTTGACGTAGTTGTACAGTGCAATTCTATTTATTTTTTTATTTCGATCGTATCTACAAATCATATTTATCTGGGTTGCTAACTCAACGGTAGAGTACTCGGCTTTTAAGTGCGACTATGATCTTTTACACATTTGGATGAAGCAATGAATTCGTCCAGACTATTGGTAGAGTCTATAAAACCGCGACTGATCCTGAAAGGTAATGGATGGAAAAAACAGCATGTCGTAATAATAAGAAGAAAATGGAATTTCTTAATTTCTTATTAGATTCCTATTTTTTTTAGTAGAATTCTGAGTCAATCCTTACCAGATCATTCCAAAATTTTGTTTTTATTTTAGGAGTAGGAGGAAGACAAAAAAAATTCACATTGACAGTTGGGTTTAGTGAATAAATGGATAGAGCCCTACGGCTCCAATTCTGGTAAAAAAAAGCAACGAGCTTCTATTCTTTATTTGAATAATTACCCCATCTAATTAGACGTTAAAAAAAATTAGTGCCTGATGCGGGAAAAGGTTCTCCTGTGAGTGGTCCTTTGATTCTTTTTTTTTTATTTTTTTTTAAATCCTAACTATTCTCTATTATAGATTGGAAACGAATGTGTAGAAGAAACAGTATACTGACAAAAAGAATTTGTTCCAAAGTCAAAAGAGCGATCGGGTTGCAAAAATAAAAGATTTTTGAACCTCTAATAATTATAACGAGGATAAACCCATTAGATAGAAGGGGAGAGGAAAAAGATCTGTTGATTGGACTTTCTGTTTCCGGGGTATATATATTTTTTTGTACATAATACATACCTTGTTCTGACCATATTGCACTATGTATAATTTGATAACCCAAGAAATGCCTACTGTTTTTGTTTCAAGTAGAAAAAATGTAAGTCAATGGAAGAATTACAAGGATATTTAGAAAAGGATAGATCTCGGCAACAACACTTCCTATATCCGCTACTCTTTCAGGAATATATTTATGCACTTGCTCATAATCATGGGTTAAATGGTTCGGTTTTTTACGAACCTGTGGAAGTTTTTGGTTATGACAATAAATCTAGTTTAGTACTTGTAAAACGTTTAATTACTCGAATCTATCAACAGAATTTTTTGATTTCTTTGGTTAATGATTCTAATCAAAATCGATTCGTTGGATACAACCACAATCATTTTTTTTTTTCTCATTTTCATTCTCAAATGATATCAGAAAGTTTTGCAATTATTGTAGAAATTCCATTCTCGTTGCGATTAGTATCTTATTTCGAAGAAAAAGAAATACCAAAATATCATAATTTACGATCAATTCATTCAATTTTTCCCTTTTTAGAGGACAAATTATCACATTTAAATTATGTCTCAGATATACTAATACCTCATCCCATACATATGGAAATCTTGGTTCAAATTCTTCAATGCTGGATTCAAGATGTTCCTTTTTTACATTTATTGCGGTTCTTTCTTCACGAATATCATAATTTGAATAGTCTTCTCATTACTCAGAATAAATCTATTTACGTTTTTTCAAAAGAAAATAAAAGAT